TAAATTATTATATAAAAAGATATATATATATAATATAAATATAATATAGTAATTCAATTATATATATATATATATAATAAATATATATATATATATAATATAGTAATATATAGATAAATTAAATATATTAATATATAATAAATGCCACAATTAGTACCATTTTACTTTTTAAATCAATTAACATATGGATTTTTAACAATAATTATTTTATTAATTTTATTATCACAAGTATTTTTACCTAAAGTTATAAAATTATATGTATCAAGATTATTTATTTCAAAATTATAATATATAATATATATATATATATTATAAATAAATAAATAATAATTAATAAATAATTAAATTATAATATAATAATTATTATAAATAATAATAATATTATTATATTATATTAATATTATTTAAATAATATATATAATATATATTATATTAAATAATATATTAATATATGATAATATATCATATATATATAATATGTATAATATATATACATATAAATATATATATATCCTATATAAATATATTAATAAATAATAATAATAATAAATATTTATATTTTATATAAAATAATAATAATATTATATTAATATATATATATATAATATTAATAATTAAATTATATAAATATAAATATATATATATATATAAAATATTATATTTTTATAATATAATATATATATATAATATATATATATATATATAATAATATATATATATATATAATAAGGAATATATTTTAATATATAATAAATTATATAAATAATATGTTAAATATTATAAATACATATATTAATTCACCATTAGATCAATTTGAGATTAAAGTATTTTTAGGATTTGTATCACCAATGTTAAATTTAAATAATTTTAATATTACAACATTTACATTATATACATCAATTGTATTATTAATTATTATTAGTAGTTATGTATTAACAAATAATAATAATAAAATTATTGGTTCAAGATGATTCTTATTTCAAGAAGTTATTTATGATACAATTTTAAATATAGTTAAAGGACAAATTGGTGGTAAATTATGAGGTTTTTATTTCCCATTAATTTATACATTCTTTATTTTCATCTTTACAGCTAATTTAATTAGTATAATTCCTTATTCATTTGCTTTAAATGCTCATATGATTTTTGTTATTTCATTAAGTTTTATTGTTTGAGGTGGTGCTACAATTTTAGGATTATATAAACATGGTTGAGTATTCTTTTCATTATTTGTACCTGTTGGTACACCATTACCATTAGTACCATTATTAGCATTAATTGAATTATTATCATATGTAGCTAGAGCTTTATCATTAGGTTTAAGATTAAGTTCTAATATTTTAGCTGGACATTTATTAATAGCTATTTTAGGTGGTTTATTATTTACATTTATGTCAATTAATTTATTCACATTCATTTTAGGATTTATTCCATTAGCTGCTATTTTCGCTATTATGATTTTAGAATTTGCTATTGCTATTATTCAAGCTTATGTTTGAAGTATTTTAACTTCTTCATATTTAAAAGATGGTTTATATTTACATTAATATAAATAAATAAATAATAAAAATATAAATAATAATAATAATTATTATTATATAATTAATTAATATATATATATTTATATAATAATTAATAATTATTAATTATAAAATATATAAATATATAATAAAATTAATTTATATTAATAAATTATATTATTTATAATAATAATAATAATAATATTCTTATATAATATAATAATAAATATATTATTTATAATTTAGGATTATAAAATAATTTATCCAATTAATAATTACAATTATTATTATATTAATAAATATAAATTATATATATATATTTCTATATAAAATATATATATATATATTTCATAATAAATAAATAATTTATTGTTATACTATTATAATATTATAATTGATAAATTATATAAATTATATTTGATATATATATATTTATTAATTATTAAATAAATAAATAAATATAAAATAATTTAGGATAATTATATTATTAATATATATATTATTAATTATTATATATATATTAATTATTTAATAGTTAAAATTATAAATATATGTATATATAAATATATATATAAATATAATATATATATATAATATAAATATTAATTTAACTATAATATATAAATATATAATTATAAATTATTAATTATATATATATTAGATATATATATCCTATATATTTAATAAAATATAATTTATAATTATTAAATAAATAAATAAATTTAATTAATAAATAAATTAAATTAATAAATATAGAATAATATAAAATATATATATATAATATTTGATATATATATTAGATATTTAATATATATAATATTTAATATTTAATTATTTTATAATATTTATTATTATTATTATTATACATATATATATAAGTAATAATTATAAAATAAATAATAAATAATAATTATAAAATATATAAATAATAATAAGATAAATTAATAAAAATTATTAATATAATATATATATATATATAATATATATAATATATTTATGATATATATATATATAAATTAATAATAATTATACTTAAGACTTAAAAAGTTAAATAATATATAAATTATGCAATTAGTATTAGCAGCTAAATATATTGGAGCAGGTATTTCAACAATTGGTTTATTAGGAGCAGGTATTGGTATTGCTATTGTATTTGCAGCATTAATTAATGGTGTATCAAGAAATCCTTCATTAAAAGGACAATTATTCCCTTATGCTATTTTAGGTTTCGCTTTAAGTGAAGCTACAGGATTATTCTGTTTAATGGTTTCATTTATTTTATTATATGCAGTTTAATATATAATTATTATAATAATAATAATAATATAATATAAAAATAAATATAATTAATAATAATAATAAATTAATAATAATTAAATAATATTCATATATAATATATATATATTATAATAATAATAATATATATATATATATAATTAATAAATAAAATAAATAAAAAATAATAATATAAATAAAATTATATAATATAATAATAAATATATCATTTATATATAATATTTGATATATAATATAATATATATATATAATATAATATTTAATAATAAAATCAATATTATTAATATAATAATATATAATAATAGAATATATTTATAATAATAATATAATTATTTAATTATTATAATAATATATAATATAATAAAATTTATTAATATATAAAATAATAATAATAATATTAATAATTATTTAATTGAATTAATAATTATTTATATAAATATTTGATATATATATATATAATATTATAATATAATAATAAATAATAATTATAAAATTATTATATATAACATATAAAATATATAATAAATATATATATATATATATATAAATGATATAAATGATATAAATGATATAATTATATATAATTATTATAAAATAATAATAATAATTGAATAATAATAATATAAATAATAGATAATAAAATTTATATTATAAATAGAATAATATTATTAATATATATATATATATATAATATAATAATAATAATAATAATAATAATAATTGAATATATAATAATAATAATTATAAATTATATAATAATTAAATTTATATTAATAAAATATATAAATTAATTATAAATATTTAATATTTTAATATATAAATATATATATTTATATTAATATTTAATATATATATATATATAATTTATAATAATATATATATAATTATTAATATAATTGATATTTATAAAATAAATAATTTAATAATATATATATAATATATATATATAATAATTAAATTTAATGATTTAAATAATAAATAATATTTATATTATAAATGAAACTTAATTATATTATAAATTGAATAATAATATTAATAAAATAATAATAATAATTGAATAATAATAATATTTATATTATAAATTAAATAATTAAGATTTTATAATAAATAAAATTATTTAAGATAATAAAATTATTAATATATATATATCATATATATAATGATAATATATATATAATAATATATATATTTATAATTATAATAATTTAATTATTAATAATTGAATTATTATTAATAAAATAATTATATAAAAATATATATAATATATATATATGATATATAATATATAATTAAATAATAATAATATAATTAATATTTAATTAATAAATAATAATAATAATAATATAAATAATATTATATTATATAATAATAAATTTATAATTTATATAATAATATTATATGTATATATATTTGATATATATATATATATATATATAAATATATAATATATTTAATAATAAAATTAATTAAGGTTTAATTTATAATATATTTATATTTATAATAAAAATTATAATATTATATATTAAATAATATATAATAATAGAATATATTAATATAATAATATTATATATATATATATAATATTATCAATTATAATATAATATAATTAAATTTATTAAAATTAATTAAATAATATTTATAATAATAATAATAAATCATAATAATAATTATTAAATTGAATTAATAATTATTAATAATTATATATAATAATAATAATAAATCATAATTATAAATAATAATAATAAATTATAATAATAATAATAATAAAATTTATATTATAAATAAAATAATATTATTAATATATATATTTGATATATATATATATATATATTATAATATAATAATTAAATATATATAATATAATTATATTAATAATAATATCATATTCAATAATAGAATAATAATAATTATAATTAAATTATAAATTATATAATAAATATATATATATATTTATATATAAGATATATATATATATATATAATTATTAATTGAATATATAATAATTATATAATATATAATATCTATAATATAATAAATAATTGAATAATATATAATATAATAAATATATAAATTATATATATATATAAAATAATTAATTATTATTAATTAATAAATTTATATAAAATAAATAATAATAATAATAATATTATAATTAAATTATAAATAAAATAATAAAATTAAATAATAATAATAAATATTAAATAATAAAATTATATTATATATATATATATATATTAATAAAATTAAGATATATATATATATAATAATTATATAATAATATAATAAATCAATTATTATTTATATAAATATTATAATAATATATAATATTATTAATAATAATAATAATATTATTAATAATAATAATAATTGAATAAATAATAATAATAATAATAATAAAATATAATAAATAATTAATAAAGATATAATATATATTTAATATATTAGATATATAATATATATATATATAATATAATAATAATATAATAAGAATATTTAATATATATATATGATATTATTATAATAATAATTAATATATATAAATATTATAGTTATATAATAATGTATATATATATACTTATATAAATAAGTATATAAGTAATAATTATATGTTATATAATACTGTATAATAGCTTTTATAGCTTAGTGGTTAAAGCAATAAACTGAAGATTTATATACATGTGTTCGATTCACTTTAAAGGCAATATAATAATAATATGTAAAAATATAATATATAATATATATAATAATAATATATTATTAATAATAATAATAATAAATAATATATATATAATAATATATATAACACATATTATATATATATATAAAATATTAATATATATATATATAAATATAATTATTTATATAATATTATATAATATATAATATATAATAAATAATATATAATTATATATATAATAAATATATATAATATATATATATATATAAATATATATATATAATATATATATAGATTAATAAAATTAATAAAATAAATATAATAATAAATAAGAATTTAATATGAAAGAGATATATAAAATGTTAGTATTAATTAATTTATTAAATAATATTATGAATGATGTACCTGTACCATATGGTATATATTTTCAAGATTCAGCAACACCAAATCAAGAAGGTATTTTAGAATTACATGATAATATTATGTTTTATTTATTAGTAATTTTAGGATTACTATCATGATTATTATTTACAATTCTTAAAACATATTCTAATAATAAATTTGCATATAAATATATTAAACATGGACAAACAATTGAAATTATTTGAACAATTTTTCCAGCTGTAATTTTATTAATTATTGCATTCCCTTCATTTATTTTATTATATTTATGTGATGAAGTTATTTCACCAGCTATAACAGTTAAAGCTATTGGTTTACAATGATATTGAAAATATGAATATTCAGATTTTATTGATCAAAATGGTGAAACTATTGAATTTGAATCATATGTTATTCCTGATGATTTATTAGAAGAAGGTCAATTAAGATTATTAGATACTGATACATCAGTTGTTATTCCAGTTGATACTCATGTTAGATTTATTGTTACAGCAGCTGATGTTATTCATGATTTTGCTGTACCAAGTTTAGGTATTAAAGTAGATGCAACACCAGGTAGATTAAATCAAGTATCAGCTTTAGTTCAAAGAGAAGGTGTATTTTATGGTATATGTTCAGAATTATGTGGTGTAGCTCATAGTGCTATGCCTATTAAAATTGAAGCTGTATCATTACCAAATTTCTTAGAATGATTAAATGAACAATAATATTATAATAAATAAATTATAAAATTATAATAATAATAATATTCTTTATATATAATATTATATTATATAATATATAATAATTATAATAATAAATTATTAATTATTGAATAATATATAATATATATCTAATATATATATATATATAATAATAATAATAATAATAATAAATTATTAATTATTGAATAATATATAATTAAATGTATATTAATATAATATAATATAATATAATATAATATATATAATATTATATATATGATATATTAATATAATATATCATATATATATATATAAAATCATATATATATATATTTATATATTATAAATAATAATAATAATAATAAATTAATAATTTAATAATAATTAAATTTATAATAATATTGATTAATAAATTGAATTAATAATATTATAATAAATTAATAATAAAATAATAATTGATTTATTATAATAAATAATTGAATAATAAATTAATAATTAAATAATAAATTAATAATTAAATAATAATTGAATTATATAATATATAGGATATATATATATAAATATTTATACAAATATATATATATATATTATTATATAATATTTAATAATAAATAATAAAATTATTATAATATTAAATAATAAATAATAAAATTATTATAATATTAAATAATAAATAATAAAATAATAATAATAATTATTAATTATATTTATATAATATATATATATATATAATTATCAATAATATATAATTAATAATAATAATATTAATATAATATATATATATAATATATCATATCATATATCATATAATATATATATATTATATAAAATATTTATATATATAATAATATATTATAATTAATAATTAAATAATATATAATAAATTAATTAAATTAATATATATATATCATATAAAATTATATATATATATAATATATAAAATATAATAATATATATAATATTAATAATAAAATATTATTGTATAATAAATTATATTTATATATATTATTAATTATTTGTTATAGGTATTATAAGTAATATATTATATACCTGTATATTAATGTAATATAAATATAAATATATATTTATAATATATATATATATATATAATAATATAATAATAATTTAATATATATATAATAATAATATTATATTATAATAATATAATAAATTATATATATATAATTAATATATATATATAATTAATATAATATATAATATATAATAAAATATTATAAATATATATATATATATATAATTAAATAATCAATATAATTATATAATATATATATAATAATATTTATATTAATTGAATTAATATATATATATAATATATAAAATAATAATAATAATATTATAATTAATAATAGTAATTAATTAATAAATAGAATAAATAGAATAAATAATAATAATAATATTAATAATAATAATTATATATTAATTTATAATATATATATATATAATTAATATTAATAATAATATCATATATTAATATATATATAAATAATATATTTAATTAAAATAAATATATATTTATATATATATATTATATATATATATATAAAATATTATAAATAATATATATATAAATATAATAATTGATATATAATTAAATAATATATATAAATATAATAATTGATATATAATTGAATAATATATATATATAAAATATAATAATATAATAATTAATATAATAATTAATATAAATTATTAATAATATATTATATATAATAATATATATAATAATAATAATAATATAAAAATTATATATATTTAATATATATATAAATATATTAATCATATATATATATAAATAAAATTAATAATTAATATAAATATATATATATATATAAATATAAAATAATAATAAATATATATATTATATAATATAATTAAATAAAATAATAATAAATATATATATAATTGATAATATTTATATATTATATTAATATATAATAATATATAATATTAATTATATATTAATAAATAATAATAATAATAATATCATATATATAAATATATATATATATATATATTATAAATAATAAAATAATAATTAATAATTTATAATAATAATATATAATATAATTATCTTATAATAGATAATTTATAATTATAATAATAATAATAATAATAAAATTATATATAATTATATAAATAATAATTAAATATATAATAATAATAATTATTATTAATAAATATATATATATAATATATATAATAGAATATTAATATATAATAATATATATGATATATAATAATATATATTAAAATTAATATATATATAATATATATATAATAAATATATAATAAATAATATATATATAATAATAAATTATATAATTTATATAATAATATATATATAATTAATATTATATATATAATAAATATATATATAATAATAATAATATATAAATAAATAATTATTAAAATTAATTAATTAATTAGCTATTTTGGTGGAATTGGTAGACACGATACTCTTAAGATGTATTGTCGAAAGACATGAAGGTTCAAATCCTTTAAGTAGCAATATATATAATAATAATAATAAAATTAATTAATATATATATAAATAATAATATATATATAATAATATATAATATAAATTATTATAATATAATTATATAATATAAATATAATATATAATATATAATATTATATTTAATATAATAAATATTATATAAAATTATAAATATAATAATAATAATAATAATAATATATTTAGTATATAATTATATTATTAATATATATATATAATTAATAATTATATAATAAATAATAAATAATAATTGTATAATATATATATAATATAATTAATATATATTATTAATATATATATATATATATATAATAATTAATAATATAATTGATAATATAATAATATATAATTAATAATTGATAATAATATATATATAAATAATAATATATATAATATATATATATAATAATTGAATTAATAATATATTATAATAATTGATTTAATATATATATATTTATATAAATAATAATAATATATATATATATGAGCTGTTGACTAATAGGTAAGTCACCAAAATTTGAGTTTGGTTTATGTTTGTTCGAATCAAATCGGTTCAATAATTAATAAATATAATAAATATATATATAATAATAATAATTTAATAATATAATTAATAATTAAATTATAAATTAAATAATAATAATAATAATAATAGAATTAATAATAATATTATTAATAAAATTAATAATAATATAATTAATAATAAAATTATAAATAATCAATTAATAATATATATATATTATAAATAAAATAATATATATAAATTATCATATATATATTTATATATATAAATTATCATATATATAAATATATATAATATATAAAATTATATATTATGTATAATTATATAATTAATAAGGTACCACCAATATTAATAAATAATTGATTAAATATATATATATATATATATTAATATTTATTTATTATATATATATATATTTATATTTTTATAATAATTGTAATTAATAAATAAATTTAATAAATAAAATAAATAAATTAATAAATAAATAAATAAATTAATAAATTAATTAATTAATTAATTAATAGGAAATATTGTTTAATGGTAAAACAGTTGTCTTTTAAGCAGCCCATGTTTGGTTCAATTCCAACTATTTCCAATATATTAATATATATATTTATATAATATATATATATATATTTAATATTTTATATAATAATATATAATAATAATATATAATATAAAATATATATATATAATATTTTATATAATATATATAATATATATATATAATATATAATATTTTATATAATAATAATAATAATTTCTAATAATAATAATAATAAAATTATAAATAATAATTAATTATATAATTAATAATTAATAATTTAATATATAATTTATTATATTATAAATATTTATATATATATGATAATTAATATATATATATATATATATATATAATTGAATAATAAATAATTAATAATTTAATAATTGAATAATTTAATAATTTAATAATAAATAATTAAATAATAATTAAATAAATAAATAAATAAATAATAATTAATTAATTAATAATAAAATTAATAATAAAATTAATAATAAAATTAATAATATATATATATATAATTTATAATAATTGAATAAAATATATATATATATAATATAATATTAATAATAATAATAATAATAATATAATTATATATAAATTATTATATATATTATATATAATATAACTTTCTTAGCTTAATGGTAAAGCCTAATACTTCTAATATTATGTATCCATGTTCAAATCATGGAGAAAGTGTTATAATATATATATATAATAATTGTAATATATATATCAATAATATATATATATATTATATTATATAAATAATATTATTTATATTTATTAATATTAATAATAATATATATTATATATATATATTTTAATATATATATATATATATATTTATAATATAAATATAAAATTAAATATTATATTAATATATATATAATTTAATATTTATTATATATATATAAATAATATAAAATATTATTATAATTAATTTAATAATAATAATAATAATAATAATAATTATATAATATATAATATTTATAATAATATTAATAATAAAATTATAAATAATTAATAATATATATATTATATATATAATTAAATATAATTTATATAATTATATTATATATATATATAAATATAATATTAATATATAATATATATATATAATAATTTATATTAATATAATATACTACTTAAAAGTAATATATATACCTAATTATATAAATAATAATAATAATAATATAATATAATTATATAATAATAATATATATATATATAATTAATATTTAATATATATATATATATATAATAATAATAAATAATAATATTATTATATAATAATTAATAATATAATAATAATAAATATAATAAATTTATAATTAATTATAAAATAATATATAATTAATTAATAAATTAATAATTAATATTAATAAATATATCAATAATTAATAAATATATATTTATATATTTAATATATATATATATATATATAATAAATAAATAAATAAATAATAATATTTTAATAAATAATAAAATAATATAATATATATATATATTATTTAATAATAGATATAAGTTAATTGGTAAACTGAATGTCTTCCAAACATTGATTGTGAGTTCAAGTCTCACTATCTATATAATAAATATTATATATATATAATAATAATATATTATATATATAATAATATATTATATATATATTATTTATAATAAATAATAATTATATTATTATTATAATAATAATTAAATTAATAATATATATATATATAATAATATATATAAATTAATAATAATAAATAATATTATATATAAATAATTAAATTAATAATATTAATATATAAATAATTAAATTAATAATGTTTATATATAATAAATATAATAAAATTATAATATTATAATTAATATAATAATTATTATATAATTAATATTAATAATATAATATAATATATAATAATATATAATATATATATATAATATAAATATAATTAATAAATAATTAATTAAATTAATAATAATATATATATATAATATATATAATATAGAATATATATAATATTAATAATAATATATATATATAATTAATTAATAATATATATATAAATATTATAATAATATAATATAAATAATATAGATTATATATATATATATATATAAATATTAAGGATCTGTAGCTTAATTAGTTAAAGTCCCATCTTGTCACGATGGATTATGTCAGTGCAAATCTGATTAGATTCGATAATATATAATATAATATATATATATATTAATATATATATATATAAATATTAATAATAAATAAAATAATTATATATTATAATTAATTAATTATTATATATAATTTAATAATAATTATTATTATTCAATAATTATAATAATATATAATATCATATATATAATAATTAAATATATCATATAATATATAAAATAATAATATAATAATTATATATTCTATAAATATATAGAATATATATATATAATATATAAATAATATATATATAAAATATATATATATAATATATAAATAATATATATATTTATATAAAATATATATATAATATATAGATAATATATATATATATAATATAAGGAAAATTAGCTATTAGGTAAAGCAGATTATTTGCTAAGTAATTGAATTAATAATTCTGATGAGTTCAAATCTCATATTTTCCGTTATATATTAATATATATATATAATAATAATAATAATAATAATAATAATTTTAATATTAATTTATAAATAATTGATAAATTAATAATAATAATAATAAAAATATAAATTTATTAAATAAATAATTGATAAATTAATTATATATAATAATATATATATATATAATATATATATAAATAATTAATTAATAATAATAATTATAAAATAATTAATAATATATATATATAATAATAATATAATTAATAATAATATATATATATATTTATTATATAATAAATAATATATATATAATATATATAATAATTATATATATATGATATATATATAATAAAATAATATATATAATATATAATTAATATATATATATAATAAATAATTGAATTAATAATAATAATTAATATATTTATATATATATATAGGTGGATATATTTCAATGGTAGAAAAGACGTTTGTGGTACGTTTAATTTGAGTTCAATTCTCAATATTCACCCAAAATAATAATAAATAAATATAATTAATATAAATATATATATATATAAATAATAATAATATATATATTATATAATATATAATATATAAATATTTATATATAAATATATAATTATAAATAATAATAATAATATATATATAATAAATAATAATAATATATATATAATATATATATATATATATATATAATATAAATAATAATTAATAAATATAATAATAATATTAATAATAAATAAATATAATTAATATATATATATAATTGAATATTAATATATATATATATAAATAATATAGATAATATATATATATATTATAATTGAATTAATTGTATAAATAATTGAATTAATAATAATAATAACTTATATAATTTAATGGTTAAAATGTTTGTCTCATAAGCGAAGTATGTAGGTTCGATTCCTTCTATAAGTAAAATTAATAAAAATATTATTTTATATATAATAAATAAATAAATAAATAATTAATTAATAAATAATTAATAATAATTAATAATTAATTAATTAATTAATTAATAATAATAATTATATAAAATATAAAATAGAATAAATAATAATAATTAATTCAATTAATTAATAATAATAATAATTATATAAATAATATAATAATATTATTATAATAATTAAATATTATATATATATAAATTATAATATATAATAAATAATTGAATTAATAATAATAATATATATATATATATATTTAATATAATATATTTAATAATTATATTATATAATATATATTATTAATATAATATATAATATATTATATATTATATACTATGTATAATTAATATAATTAATATAATTGATATTATATATATATTTATAATATTATATATATATATAATATTATAATATAATTGATATATATATATATATAGTATATAAATATATATATATATATAATTGATATATAATTAATATATATATTTGATATGTTATATATATAATATTTATAATATAAATATAAATATATAATTGATATATATATAATATATATTATTGATATAATTAATATAATTGATATATATATATATATATATGTTATATATGTTATATATATATATGTTATATATAAAATATATATGATAATATATATATATAATTGATATATAATTAATATAAATATTTAATGATCCTAAATTATTAATTTAATTAATTATAAATATAACTAGGATTATATATATATAATATATAATAATAATAATAATATATAATATAATTAATATATATATATAATGAATATAATTATATATAATTGATATATAATATATATGTTATATATATATATATATGTTATATATAATAGATATATATTATTTAATATATAAAATATAATTATATATAATTGATATATATATAATATATATATATATTTAATATATCCTAAATTATTAATTTATTATAATATTATAATTATAAATATAATATATATATAAATTATAATAATAATATATAATATTTATATATATATTATTATAATAATTGATTTAATATATATATATATATAATATTATTAATAATATATATTTATATATACTATATTTAATTGATATTATAGATATAATATATATTTAATATATTTATAATATCATATATATATATAATATATAATATAATATATATAAATTATAATATATATATATATAATTGATATATATATATATATATAAATATATATAATAGATAT